CCGTACCACTGAACGATTTAGCCGCACATTTGAAAAATAGCCTAAAAGGTAAAATGAATGTTCGGATAATTGTTTTATATGGATCGTTCCTGGTTGAGACCAAACATCAAAAAAAGATTCCCATAAATGAATAAAATAGTGTTTCCATTTATTCATCAAAAGAGGCGCATTCTTTGAAGCCAGAATGGATTTTCCTTGATATCTAACATAATGAATGAGAGGATCCTTGAAGAATGTTAAGGTAGACGAAAAATCCTTAGCAAAAACTTCTACAAGATGTTCTCTTTTTGCATAAAAAAAGATTCGCTCAAAAAAAACGCTAAAAGATTTTAATCGTAAATGAGAGGATTTTTTACGTAGAAAAAGGAAGATAGATTCATATTCATATACATAAAAATTATAGAGGAATAAGAATAATCTCGGATTACTTTTTGAAAAAGTCGAAATCGATTTTTTTGGAGTAAGAAAACTATTCCTATTACAAAAATTATAAAGAAATAACCGTAATAAATGAAAAAAAGGGGCATCTTTCACCCAGTATCGAAGGATTTGAACTAAGATTTCCAGATGGATAGGATAGGGTATTCGTATATCTGACACATAATTTAAATATGGAAATTTATCCTCCAAAAAGGGAAAAATGGAATGAATTGATCGCAAATTTTTATAAGATTTGACGATTTCTGCCTCCTCTAAGGAAGAGCTAAATTGTAGGAAAAATGGAATTTCCACGACGATGGCAAAACCCTCTGATATTATTTGAGAATAAAAATTCTTATTATACCCCAAAAATGGCTTTTTCTTAGAATCATTTGCAGAAATGATCAAATGATTCTGTTGATACATTCGAGTGATTAAACGTTTTACAATTAGTAAACTATATTTTTTGTCATAACCTACATTTTCCACAAATGTAGATCTATTAAAATCATGACTATAAGCAAGTCCATAAACATACTCCCTAAAAATAAGTGGGTATAGGAAGTCCTGTTGGCGAGATCTATCTCGTTCTAAAAATACTTGATATTCCTTCATTTTAGAAATTCGATTTGGTCAAAGGATCAGAGATTCATTGGATTATCAAATGCTACATAGTGCGATACAGTCAAAACAGGGTATTCTATTATAGATTCGAATTCAAATAAAAAACAAATATGAATAGATACCTAGAAAACAAGTAAAAACCATCAATGGACTATCTATCCTCGCTTGGTCCATCTAATTGTTCGAGGACAACAAGCTAGTTAGAAATCCTTTATTTTTCGGACAAATCGCTCTTTTGATTTTGGAAAAAAATATCTTTATCAATATACTCTTTCTTCTACACATTTATCGCTATCCCATAACATAATTGAGAATAGCTAATAGTTAGGACTCATAACAAAAATCCAAAATCCATTCGTGGGAAAAACTTTTTCCACAGCAAGCACTAATTTTTTTTTAACGTAAAATTAGATGGGGTAATCATTCAAATAAAAAATGAAAGCTCGTTGCTTTTTGTTTCCCTATAATTGGAGCAGCTAAGCTCTATCCCTTTATTAATTCAACCCAACTGAATTCTTTTGTTCCGAGCCAAAAATTCAAACAAAAATTTGGGCCGGGTCCAATACGAATGAAAAATTTTTAGAATTCGCCATTGATACGACATGCTGCTTTTTCCATTCATTCCTTTCTGGATCAGTCGTGGTCTTACAAACCCTACCGATGGTATGGATGAACCAATTAGTTCATAGAATTGTGTAAAAAATGGAGTCGCACTTAAAAGCCGAGTACTCTACCATTGAGTTAGCAACCCTAAAGAAATTGTTAAAAATGTGTATATCCAATCGCAATAAAAAAAAAAAATAAATAAAAAATCGTGAAGGCGAATCGATTCTGAACATCCAAATGAACAGATCAAATGAAAATACAAGAAATTTTCTCAAAAAATATAAATAAATATATATTATATATATATTATATTATTATTATTATATAATAAATAAAATTATTAAATCAATTCATTTATTCACGATCGGATTATATTTGTTTGATACACTCTTGTCAATATCAATATTAGTATTAGTGTTGAAATAAAGAATATAATCGAGAAAACAAACAAATATAATATATTCTAATTTAATTAGAATTCAATATAAATATAAAGAAATAAAATATATATTATTAATTATATTATTAAATTAAATATTTTATTGAATTAATTCATTATATTATATTGAATTTTTATGTTCTAATTTTGAATTAGTTCAAAAAATATGAATTAAATAAAAAAAAAATAGATTCATTCTATTCATAATTTAGTATTAGTATCTCCCCTGTTGTGTTAAATCCCGATCGAAAAACAAAAAAGTTGTTCTCTCTTATGAATCGGAAGAACTTTTTTCATAAAATCTCGTCTGCTTAATAAGTTTGCATTCCAACACGAAACGAAACTCTGGGATAGAAAAAAATAGGATTTATTATAGATACAAATCAAGAATAGAAACTTTTCATTTTTTTT